TATTATTAATAAAATTTTGTTAATTAAATTTATTTATTTAAATAAAAAAATTATTTAATTATTATAAATTTATTTATTAAGTTAATTTATATTATAAAATAGAAAAAAAAATATAATTATATAGTGTAATTATAAATAAATTAAATTTATTGTAAAAGTTTTATTTAAATTAAATTATTAATTATATATTGATGGTTTTACATAACTAATAAAATTTAGGGGATTTTTAAGGTTATGTGGGTTGAAATTACTAATTAATTATTATTTTTATTTATTATTATTAATAAAATTTTGTTAATTAAATTTATTTATTTAAATAAAAAAATTATTTAATTATTATAAATTTATTTATTAAGTTAATTTATATTATAAAGTTTTATTTTAACTTATTGATTTATTATTAATTTATTTTATATGTAAATTTTTATGAGAGTTTTTATTAATCTAAATGATTATTGATTTTTTATTATTCGCAGTAATTAATATTATAAATTAAAGAAATTTAGAATTAGTAATATTAAATTGTATTGACAAAATTTGTGCCAGCAGTCGCGGTTATACAAAAGATGCAAATAAATTTTATTAGTATAAGTTAAATGATTAATTAAATTAAATTTAATAATTATTTTATTAGGTGAAATTTTAAAATGATTATATTTTTATAAGTATAAGTAATTGAAGCTAAAAAATTTTAGATTTAAACTAGGATTAGATACCCTATTATTTGAAATGTAAATAAATTTTACTAGAGTAGTATTAGTTATGGTCTTGAAACTTAAAAAATTTGGCGGTATTTTAGTCTATTCAGAGGAATCTGTTTTGTAATTGATAATCCACGATGGACCTAACTTAATTTTGTTTTCAGTTTATATACCGCCGTTATTTGAATATTTTATAAGAATAAATAATTTTCAATAATTTAAATAAAAATTAATGTCAGGTCAAGGTGTAGCTTATGGTTAAGTAATAATGGATTACAATAAAAATATTTATGCGAATTTAATAATGAAATTTATTAATGAAGATGGATTTGATAGTAAATTTTTAAAGATTAAAAAATTGATTATAGCTCTAAAATATGCACACATCGCCCGTCGCTCTTATTATTAAGATAAGATAAGTCGTAACATAGTAGATGTACCGGAAGGTGTATCTAGAAAGACAATTTAAAGCTTATTAAGTAAAGTATTTCATTTACATTGAAAAGATTTTTGTGCAAATCAATATAAATTGAATAGATTTTATTTATTTATATATATATATATATATATATATATATATTATTTATTAAATTTAATTTATTAAAAATAATTATAAAAATAATAGTTTTAGTATTTTATAAAGAAATAATATTTTTAATTATAGTTTATTAGTATTGTGAAAGAATATTGAAATAATTTGAAAAATTTTTATATTAAAAGAAAATTTAATTTATTGTACCTTGTGTATCAGGGTTTATTAAATAAAAAATATTTAATTTTATTTTTTTCGATTTTAAAAGAGTTAATAAATTATTATAGTTAATGTAATAAAATTATTATAAATAATTTATTAGAAATGAAATGTTATTCGTTTTTAAAGGTATCTAGTTTTTTAAGAAATAAATTTAATTTAGTTTTTTAAATATTATACATTTATTTATTTAAATTGTATAAATTTTAAATAATAATATTTTATGGGATAAGCTATAAAATAAATTTTTAAAAATATTAATGTAGTAATTATAAATAAATATATGCTTAGAATTAGCAATTATTATTAAATATGTTATAATTTATCTATATAAGATAATTATTTATTAATTTTTAAATTGTTTATTAAAATATTTATTTTAATTTTTAAAATAAATTAATAATGATATAATTAGTATATAATTAATTTATAAATAATAATTAATGAAAAGATTTTATAAAGAATTCGGCAAATAATTATATTCGCCTGTTTAACAAAAACATGTCCTTTAGAATTTAATTTAAGGTTTAACCTGCCCACTGATTTTATTTTAAATGGCCGCAGTATTCTAACTGTGCAAAGGTAGCATAATCATTAGTCTTTTAATTGAAGGCTTGTATGAATGGTTGGACGAAATATAAACTGTTTCATTAAATTTTATAATAGAATTTTATTTTTTAGTTAAAAAGCTAAAATTTATTTAAAAGACGAGAAGACCCTATAGATCTTGATAATTTAATAATTTTAATTATTTAGATAATTTAAATTATAATTTATTTAAATTATTTTATTGGGGTGATATTAAAATTTATAAAACTTTTAATAATAAAAATAACATTAATGTATGATTAATTGATCCATTATTAATGATTAATAATTTAAGTTACCTTAGGGATAACAGCGTAATTTTTTTGGAGAGTTCTTATCGATAAAAAAGATTGCGACCTCGATGTTGAATTAAGAGATAGTTTTGGGAGTAGTAATTCAAAATTCTAAGTCTGTTCGACTTTTAAATTCTTACATGATTTGAGTTCAAACCGGCGTAAGCCAGGTTGGTTTCTATCTTTAAATAGTATGAAATATTTTAGTACGAAAGGACCAAATATTTGAAAAATTATTTTTTTTTATTAGAATAAAATTAATTAATTATTAAGCTATTTTGGCAGATTAGTGCAATAAATTTAGAATTTATTTATGTAAATTTTTATTACAAATAGTACTTGTTTTATATAGAATTAATTTTAAGATTAGTCGGTAGATTATTACTAATTATTTGTGTATTAGTAGGTGTTGCTTTTTTAACATTATTAGAGCGTAAAGTATTAGGGTATATTCAAATTCGGAAAGGTCCTAATAAGGTAGGATTAATAGGAATTCCTCAACCTTTTTGTGATGCAATTAAATTATTTACAAAAGAACAAACTTATCCTTTATTATCAAATTATATTTCTTATTATTTTTCTCCTATTTTTTCTTTATTTTTATCTTTATTGGTTTGAATATGTATTCCTATTTTTGTTAAACTTTATTCTTTTAATTTAGGGTTATTATTTTTTTTATGTTGTACAAGATTAGGGGTTTATACTGTTATAATTGCTGGTTGATCCTCTAATTCAAATTATGCATTATTAGGGGGATTACGTGCTGTAGCACAAACAATTTCATATGAAGTAAGTTTAGCTTTAATTCTACTATCTTTTATTTTTTTAATTGGGGGGTTTAATATAATAGATTTTATAATTTATCAAAATAATTTATGATTTTTGGTAATTTTATTTCCTATAGCCTTAGTTTGATTTGCAACTTGTTTAGCGGAAACAAATCGAACACCTTTTGATTTTGCTGAAGGAGAGTCAGAATTAGTTTCTGGGTTTAATGTAGAATATAGAAGAGGAGGATTTGCTTTAATTTTTTTAGCTGAATATGCTAGTATTTTATTTATAAGTTTATTATTTTCAGTAATTTTTTTAGGGGGCAATATTTATGATTTAACTTTTTATTTAAAAGTTACTTTTATCTCATTTTTATTTATTTGGGTTCGTGGGACATTACCCCGATTTCGTTATGATAAATTAATATATTTAGCTTGAAAATGTTTCTTACCTTTTTCATTAAATTATTTAATATTTTTTATTGGGTTAAAGATTTTATTTATATCTTTTATGTTATTAATTATAATTAGTAAAAGTTAATAAAAAAATTATATTTTTATCTTATGTTTTCAAAACATACGCTTATATCAAGCTCATTAACTTTTAGTTTAATAAATTATCTCATCATTTTGTTAATAAAGGATTAATAATATAATATGAAAAATAAATAACTGTTAAAATTTGGCCCAATATTACATAAGGGTCTTCTACAGGGCGAGCTCCAATTCAAGTTAAAAGGATAACAGTTACTAATATTGATCAAAATAAAATTTGATTTAATGGGTAGAATTGAATTCCCCGGAATTTACTTATGTGAGAAAATGGAAGAATTACAAGGATGGCAATTGATAAGACAAGAGCAATAACTCCTCCTAATTTATTAGGGATAGAACGTAAAATAGCATATGCAAATAAAAAATATCATTCGGGTTGAATATGAATCGGGGTTACTAAAGGATTGGCAGGGATGAAGTTATCTGGGTCTCCTAATAGATAAGGGTTAATTAATGTTAATATAGTTAATGCTATTAATATAACAAAAAATCCAACAATGTCTTTAAATGAAAAATAAGGATGAAAAGGGATTTTATCTACATTAGAATTAATTCCTAATGGGTTATTAGATCCTGTTTGATGTAAAAATAATAAATGAATTATTGTTATTGCAGCAACAATAAAAGGTAAAATAAAATGGAATGTAAAAAATCGAGTTAATGTAGCATTATCAACAGCAAATCCTCCTCAAACTCATTGGACTAAATCAGTTCCTAAAAATGGGATAGCTGATAATAAATTAGTAATTACTGTAGCTCCTCAAAAAGACATTTGTCCTCAGGGAAGTACATAGCCTATAAAAGCTGTTCCTATAACTAAAAATAATAAAATAACTCCGATTAATCAAGTGGGGACAAATAAAAAAGATCCATAGTATATTCCACGGCCAATATGTAAGTATAAGCAAATAAAAAAAAATGATGCTCCATTCGCGTGTAAAGTTCGTAATAATCAACCATAATTAACATCTCGGCAAATATGATTTACACTATCAAAAGCTAATGTGATATCTGCTGTATAATGTATTGCTAGAAATAATCCTGTAAGAATTTGAATAATTAAGCAAAGTCCTAATAAGGATCCAAAATTTCATCAAGCAGAAATATTAATAGGAGCAGGAAGGTCAACAAGTGCATTATTAGCAATTTTTAATAATGGGTGGTTTGATCGTAAAGGTTTATGCATTAGTAATTAATTTATTAGTCGTAAAGGTCCGTAAAATACATTAGTAATTTTAACAATTGCAATTAAAGTAATTAATAAATAATTAATTAATAATAATGTAATTAAATTTGTTGGGTAATTGTATAATTTATTTAAATTTAAAGTATTTTCGTTAATATATGAATTTATATTATCAATAGTATTTATTTCATTATTTATTAGAAAAGAAATAATTTGTATTTTATCGATTATAATAAATAATAAAATTATTATAAAAAGTATAATTATTCTATTAATTGTTAATTTCATAGATATTGAAAATATTTCATTAGATGCTAAAGATGTTACATAAATGAATAGTACTAGTATTCCTCCTAAAAAAATAAGAAATAAAATATATGAAAATCAAAAGGTTTTTGTTAAAAGGCCTGTAATTAAACAAATAAAAAAGGTTTGAATTAATAATATTAATCCTATTGCTAATGGATGGTTTATTTGTATAAAAATAAATCTAGAAATTAATGTTATAGAATATAATATTATTTGAATAATATCAAGAGATAGTTTATAAAAAAATATTAATTTTGGAGATTAATGAAAAAGAAATTCTTTTCTCTTGAAGTTTTAAAAGAAAAATTCTTATTTTTGATTTACAAGACCAATGTTTTTATTAAACTATTAAAACAAATTAATGATAATATTTATTTATTGAAGATTGCCTATTTTTATATTTTTTATAGGAATAATTGTTTTTGTTTCTAATCGAAAGCATTTATTATCTATATTATTAAGTTTAGAATTTATTGTTTTAAGATTGTTTTTATTATTATTTATTTATTTAAGTTATTTAAATTATGAAAATTTTTTTAGCATAATATTTTTAACTTTTAGTGTTTGTGAGGGGGCTTTAGGTCTTTCAATTTTAGTTTCTATAATTCGTACTCATGGAAATGATTATTTTCAAACTTTTAGAATTTTACAATGTTAAAGTATATACTATTTATTATTTTTTTAATTCCATTAAGTTTTATAAAAAATATATTTTGAATGGTACAAAATATATTATTTTTGTTAAGTTTTTTTTTTATTATTAATAATTATTATAGAAATTATTGAATAAGATTAAGTTATTTTATAGGTTGTGATTTAATTTCTTATGGTTTAATTTTATTAAGACTATGAATTTGTTCATTAATAATTATAGCTAGTGAATCAATTGAAAAATATAATAATTATAAAAATTTATTTTTATTGAATATTCTATTGCTTTTATTATTTTTATGTTTAACATTTAGAACTATAAATTTATTTATATTTTATTTATTTTTTGAAAGAAGACTAATTCCGACAATATTTTTAATTTTAGGGTGAGGGTATCAACCTGAGCGATTACAGGCAGGGGTTTATTTATTATTTTATACTTTATTGGCTTCTTTACCTATATTAATTGCTATTTTTTATTTATATAATGATTTAAATACTATAAATTTTTATTTATTAATAAATAATCTATATAATTATGATTTATTATATTTAGCAATAATTTTTGCTTTTTTAGTTAAAATGCCTATATTTTTAGTCCATTTATGGTTACCCAAAGCTCATGTCGAAGCTCCGGTTTCTGGTTCAATAATTTTAGCTGGTATTATATTAAAATTAGGAGGGTATGGTTTGTTACGTGTTTTTTCTTTTTTACAATTAAGAGGTTTAAAATATAATTTTATTTGAGTTAGAATTAGATTAGTCGGGGGCGTATTAGTAAGCTTAATTTGTTTACGTCAAACTGATTTAAAAGCTTTAATTGCTTATTCTTCTGTTGCGCATATAGGGATTGTTTTAAGAGGGTTAATAACTATAACTTATTGAGGTTTAAGTGGGTCTTATACGTTAATAATTGCTCATGGGCTATGTTCTTCAGGTTTGTTTTGTTTAGCAAATATTTCTTATGAGCGGTTAGGAAGACGAAGTTTATTAATTAATCGAGGATTATTAAATTTTATGCCAAGAATAACTTTATGGTGATTTTTATTAAGATCTGCTAATATAGCGGCCCCTCCCACATTAAATTTATTAGGTGAAATTAGTTTATTAAATAGAATTGTTAGTTGATCTTGAATTACAATAATTATATTGGGGTTTTTATCTTTTTTTAGAGCTGCTTATACGTTGTATTTATTTGCTTATAGACAACATGGTAAATTATTTTCTGGGGTTTATGCTATTGTAGGGGGATTTAATCGTGAATATTTATTATTATTTTTACATTGATTTCCTTTAAATTTATTGATTTTAAAAAGTGATGTTTGTATGTTATGGTTATAGTTTAAATAGTTTATTAAAATATTGATTTGTGGTGTCAAAGATATGAATTATTAATTCATTTTAGACCGTGAAGTATTTATCTATTTGTTATATTAGATTTATTAGTTTAATTTCTATTAGTTTTTTACTATTTATTATAAGAATTAATTTTTTATTATTTGATTTTAGTTTATTTATTGAATGAGAAGTTGTTTCTTTAAATTCTATAAGAATTGTAATAGCTTTTTTATTTGATTGAATAAGTTTAATATTTATATCTGTTGTTTTATTAATTTCTTCATTGGTAATTTATTATAGAATAGAGTATATAGCAAGAGATATTAATATCAATCGGTTTATTATGTTAGTATTAATATTTGTTTTATCAATAATATTATTAATTATTAGCCCTAATTTAATTAGAATTTTATTAGGGTGGGATGGTTTAGGTCTTGTTTCTTATTGTTTGGTAATTTATTTTCAAAATATTAAATCTTATAATGCTGGAATATTAACAGCATTATCTAATCGAATTGGAGATGTGGCTTTATTATTAGCAATTGCTTGAATATTAAATTATGGAAGTTGAAATTATATTTTTTATATTGAAATAAATAAAATTGATGAAGAAATAGTTATTATTGGTAGATTAATTGTTTTAGCTGCTATAACTAAAAGTGCTCAAATTCCTTTTTCTTCATGATTACCTGCCGCAATAGCCGCTCCTACTCCTGTTTCAGCTTTAGTCCATTCTTCTACTTTGGTAACTGCCGGTATTTACTTATTAATCCGATTTAATATTTTATTAGTAGATACTTGATTGGGGCAATTTTTACTTTTAATTTCTGGTCTTACAATATTTATGGCAGGTTTAGGGGCAAATTTTGAATTTGATTTAAAAAAAATTATTGCTTTATCAACTTTAAGACAATTAGGATTAATAATAAGAATTTTATCGATAGGATTTTATAAATTAGCTTTTTTTCATTTATTAACTCATGCTTTTTTTAAAGCTTTATTATTTATATGTGCAGGGGCTATTATTCATAATATAAATAATAATCAAGATATTCGAATAATAGGGGGGCTATCTTTGCATATGCCTATAACTTCTGCTTGTTTAAATGTAGCTAATTTAGCGCTATGTGGAATGCCTTTTTTAGCTGGATTTTATTCAAAAGATTTAATTTTAGAAGTTGTTTCTTTGTCTTATATTAATATATTTAGTTTTTTTTTATATTTTTTTTCTACTGGACTAACTGTTTGTTATTCTTTTCGATTAGTATATTATTCAATAACTGGAGATTTAAATTGTGGGGCTTTAAATATATTAAATGATGAAGGATGAATTATATTACGGGGGATGTTGGGTTTATTAGTAATAAGTATTATTGGAGGAAGAATGTTAAATTGATTAATTTTTCCTACTCCTGTTATAATTTGTTTGCCTTATTATTTAAAATTGTTAACTTTATTTGTTTGTTTAATAGGGGGAGCAGTTGGATATTTTATTTCTCATGTGAGCTTATATTTTTTTAATAAATCATTATATTATAATAAAATTATTACATTTATAGGAAGAATATGATTTATGCCTTATATTTCTACTTATGGAATTATTTCTTATCCTTTATTTTTAGGTGGCCATGTTATTAAAAGATTTGATCAAGGTTGATCAGAGTATTTTGGCAGTCAACAATTATATAAAATATTAATTAAATATTCTCAAGTTAATCAAATTGTTCAAAATAATAATTTAAAAATTTATTTGTTATTATTTATTTTATGAATTATTATTTTATTAAGTTTAATATTATTTATATGTTTAAATAGCTTATATTTAGAGTATAACATTGAAGCTGTTATGGAGATTATTATAATCTTTAAATATATTTAAAATAATATTTTTTAGTAATTTATAAAAGAAGATCTTTATTATTACAATGAAAATGTAAGGTTTTAGTTATAAACTATATAAATAGAAATATAAATGGAATTTAACCATTAAAGAAAAAAGTTAGCAGCTTTTACTTGATCATCATATTTCCTTAATTGGAAATTAAATTTTCAATTATATCATTAACAGTGATATGCCTCTTTTTGGCTTCAATTAAAGAATAAGGGTGGATACACCTAAGATTAGGTCGAAACTAATTGCAATTTATCGCTTCATATTCAAGGCAGATTGATTAATAATCAATACTTTTTGAATGCAAATCAAATGTTATAATTAACTACGGCCCCTATGTTGATCAATTTAAAGCCCCTTGATTTCACTCATGATAAAGTCCTAATAATAAAATTATAATAAAAATTATTCTTGTAAATGTTCATATAATTAAATTAGAGTATATAAAAATTAAAATTATAGGGAGGATAAGAGCAATTTCTACATCAAAAATTAAAAAAATAATTGTAATTAAAAAAAATCGTAAAGAAAAGGGTAATCGAGATGATGATTTAGGGTCAAATCCACATTCAAAAGGAGATCTTTTTTCTCGGTCAATAAATGTTTTTTTTGAAAGAATTGATGCTAATATTATTACAATAATTGAGATAGTTAAAATAATAGTTCCTATTAATAAGAGAATAAAAATTATTTATATTATTATTAAAATAAACCTTATAATTGGAAGTCATATATACTATTTATACTATATAAATAAATTAACCTCCTCATCAATAAATTGTTACATATAAAAATAATCAAACAATATCAACAAAATGTCAATATCAAGCTGCAGCTTCAAACCCAAAGTGATGAGTTTTAGAAAAATGATTATTTAAATGTCGTATTAAACAAATAATTAAAAAAGTTGTTCCAATTAATACATGAAATCCGTGGAATCCTGTTGCTATAAAAAAAGTTGATCCATAAACAGCATCTGCAATTGTAAAAGGGGCTTCAATATATTCATAAGCTTGTAAAATTGAAAAATAAATTCCTAATAATACTGTAAAAAATAGCCCTTGTGTTGTTTGTGAATGATTTCCTTCTATTAAACTATGATGTGCTCATGTTACGGTTACTCCTGAGGACAATAAAATAGCGGTATTTAATAGAGGAATTTGGAATGGATTAAATGGAATAATACCGGCAGGAGGTCATATTGCTCCTAATTCAATAGCTGGGGATAAACTTCTGTGAAAAAAGGCTCAAAAAAATGAGATAAAAAAAAATACTTCTGAGACAATAAATAAAATTATTCCTCATCGTAAGCCTTTAGAAACGGATATAGTGTGAAGGCCTTGAAATGTCCCTTCTCGTGAGATATCTCGTCATCATTGATATATTGTTAATGTAGTAATAAAAGTTCCTAATAATAAAAGAGATATATCATATTGATGAAATCATTTGACTAAACCTGAAACAGTTGTTATTGCTCCAATTGCTCCTGTTAATGGTCAAGGACTATAATCAACTAAATGAAAAGGATGATTTGAATGTGTTGACATTAATTAATTTACTTCTCTAGAGTATAGTGTTCTTAATACTGCAAATACATAAGATTGAATAATTGCTACAGCAGATTCAAGTATTAAGAGAGCAATTTGGGCTAAAATTAATATATTTACTATAATAAGGGATAATGACGGTCCTGTATTACCTAATAGAGTTAGTAATAAATGTCCTGCAATTATATTAGCTGCTAATCGAACTGCTAATGTACCAGGACGAATAATATTTCTAATGGTTTCAATACATACTATAAAAGGTATTAAAACTGCTGGAGTTCCTTGAGGAACTAAATGAGCAAATATATGTTGAGTATGATTAATTCATCCAAATAATATAAAAGATAGTCATAAAGGTAATGCTAAAGTTAATGTTAAAGTTATATGACTAGTACAAGTAAAAATATAAGGAAATAACCCTATAAAATTATTAAATATAATGAATGAAAATAAAGAAATGAAAATAAAAGTTCTTCCATTATGGCCTATAGGGCCTAATAATGTTTTAAATTCTTTATGTAAAGTTATAAGAATATTATTTCAGATAATTTGATGACGAGAAGGTATTAATCAATAAGAAGAAGGAATTAATAATAACCCTAAAAATGTACTTATTCAATTTAAGGAAAGATTAAAAATATTAGATGATGGGTCAAAAACAGAAAATAAGTTAGTTATCATTTTCAATTTAAAGAATTAGTAAAAGTTTTTTTATCCTCTGATATAAAATTAGGTTTAATAGGTAAAAAAGAATAATAATTTATTATACAAAATAAAATAAATGTTATAGAAAATATAATAAATAAACTTAATCAGCCAATAGGTCTTATTTGTGGAATTAAAAAATATTGATATTCAATAATTTTAGTTTGACATACTAATGTTATTTTTTAACTAATTTTTTCATTAGAAGTAATTGCTAATTTACTATTGTGTGGTTTAAGAGACCATTACTTGCTTTCAGTCATCTAATGAAGAGTTAATATTTGAAATTCATTTAATAAAATAGTTTACAGGAACTCTTTCAATAACAATAGGTATAAAACTATGGTTTGCCCCACAAATTTCTGAACATTGTCCAAAAAATAATCCTGGGCGATTAATTAAAAAATTAGTTTGATTTAATCGTCCAGGAGTCCCATCAATTTTAACTCCTAAAGCAGGAACTGTTCATGAATGAATAACATCTGCTGCAGTTACTAAAATACGAATTTGAGAATTTATTGGTAAAATAATACGGTTGTCAACATCTAATAGACGAAATCTATCTCTTGACAATTCATTAGTTGGAATTATATATGAATCAAATTCTACGTCTATAAAATCTGAATATTCATAACTTCAATATCATTGATGGCCAATTGACTTTAAAGTAATAATTGGTTCATTAATTTCATCTAATAAATATAATAGTCGTAAAGAAGGAAGGGCAATAAATAATAAAACAATTGCTGGTAAAATAGTTCAAATTACTTCAATAGTTTGTCCATGTAATAAATACCGATTAGTATATGAATTAAAAAATAATATTATTATTAGGTATCCTACTAAAACAGTAATTATAATTAAAATTAATATAGCATGATCGTGAAAAAAAATTAGTTGTTCTATTAGTGGAGAAGCGCTATCTTGTAAACCTAAATTAGCTCATGTTGCCATTATTCTAATAAAAGTAAAATACTTTATATATGGAGCTTAAATCCATTGCACTAATCTGCCATATTAGAAATTAGTTAATAATGGTAATTCAGAATAACTATGTTCAGCTGGAGGAATATTTTGGTATCATTCAATAGATGAATTTAATTGAAGAGGATAAATTACTTGACGTTGTGAAATTATACTTTCTCAAATAATAAATAAAAAAAATAAAATCCCTAATAAAGAAATAGTAGACCCGATAGTTGAAACTACATTTCAGGTTGTATAAGCATCTGGATAATCTGAATACCGACGAGGTATTCCAGCTAATCCTAAAAAATGTTGTGGAAAAAATGTTAAATTTACTCCTAAAAATATAATAATAAATTGACTCTTTAATCAAGAAGGATTAAGAGTTAATCCTGTAAATAAAGGGTATCAATGAATAAGTCCTGCTATAATAGCAAATACTGCTCCTATAGATAAAACATAATGAAAATGTGCAACAACATAATAAGTATCGTGTAAAATAATATCGATTGATGAATTAGCTAAAACAACTCCAGTTAGTCCTCCAACTGTAAATAAAAATACAAACCCTAAAGCTCATAAAAGAGCTGGAGAATAAGTTAATTGAGATCCATGAAGGGTAGCTAATCAACTAAAAATTTTAATTCCAGTAGGCACAGCAATAATTATAGTTGCAGAAGTAAAATAAGCTCGAGTGTCTACATCTATACCAACTGTAAATATATGATGTGCTCAAACAATAAATCCTAAAAGTCCAATAGCTAATATTGCGTAAATTATTCCTAATGAACCAAAAGTTTCTTTTTTTCCACATTCTTGACTAATAATATGTGAAATTATACCAAATCCAGGTAAAATTAAAATATAAACTTCAGGATGGCCAAAAAATCAAAATAAATGTTGGTATAAAATAGGGTCTCCACCTCCAGCAGGGTCAAAAAATGAAGTATTTAAATTTCGATCTGTTAATAATATTGTAATAGCTCCGGCTAATACAGGCAAAGAAAGTAATAATAAAATTGCTGTGATTACTACTGATCATACAAATAAAGGTATACGGTCAAAGGAAATTCCAGGGGTTCGTATATTAATTACTGTTGTAATAAAATTTACCGCTCCTAAAATAGAAGAAATACCAGCTAAATGAAGTGAAAAAATTGCTAAATCAACAGAAGCTCCACCATGGGCAATTCCAGATGAAAGGGGGGGATAAACAGTTCATCCTGTACCTGCTCCATTTTCTACTATTCTTCTAGCTAATAATAATGTTAATGAAGGAGGAAGTATTCAAAATCTTATATTATTTATTCGAGGGAAAGCTATATCAGGAGCCCCTAATATTAATGGAACTAATCAATTTCCAAACCCTCCAATTATAATTGGTATTACTATAAAAAAAATTATTACAAAAGCATGGGCTGTAACAATTACATTATAAATTTGGTCATCTCCAATTAAAGCTCCCGGGTGTCCTAATTCTATTCGAATTAAAATTCTTAATGAAGTTCCAACTATTCCAGCTCAAGCTCCAAAAATAAAATATAAAGTTCCAATATCTTTATGATTAGTAGAAAATAACCATTGTTGCGATTAAATGGCTGAATTATAGGCAATAGATTGTAAATTTATTTATGAGAATTTTTCTCTTTAATCATTTGGCTTTATATTCAATAATGATCTTAGACTGCAATTCTAAAGGAGTAAATAAAATTACTAAAGCTTTAATTTTAAAATAAAATAAGGTTTAAAAATACAATTTTATTTACAGCTTTGAAGGCTATTAGTTTAATTAACTTAAAACCTTAAAGTATAAAATAAATAAATCTGATTCTTAATAATCTAAAAGTAGAAATAAATGAAAATATTAAATATATTGAAGAATTGAAATTATTTGTGTATATAGAGAATATTCAATTATTTTCAAAATAATTTAATATAAAAGCAGCATAACATATTCGTAAATAATAATATAATGTAATTAAAGATATTATTACTATAATAAATAATAAAAAAAATTGATTATTTAAAGTTAAAGTTTGAATTACTATTCATTTTGGTAAAAACCCCAAAAACGGAGGCAATCCCCCCAAAGACAAAAAATTAAAAAAAATACTAAATTTAACAATTTTTGATGAAAAAAATAAATTAAATAATTGATTAATATGAAATAATTTAAAAGTATTAAGAAAATAAATAATTGTTATGGTTAAAAAAGAATATCTTAAAAAATAAAATAATCATAAAGATTCATTACATATTATAGATCTTAATATTCACCCTAAATGATTAATTGAAGAAAAGGTTATGATTTTCCGTAGAGAAGTTTGATTTAATCCCCCCAAAGAGCCAATGATGACTGATAAGATAATTGTGATATAAAAAATAATTTTAAAATTAAAATATGAAATTAATATTAAAGGAGCAATTTTTTGTCAAGTTATTAAAGTTAATGCATTAATTCAAGTTAAACCTTCTATAACAGTAGGAAATCAAAAATGAAAAGGGGCCGCTCCTCTTTTTAATAATAAAGCAGAAAAAATAATTATATTTGAATATAAAATTTGATCATTTAATTCATATACTATATTAAATTTTAGTATAGAAAGAATAATAGCAAATAATAAAACTGCTGAAGCTAATGCTTGAATCAAAAAATATTTTAAAGAAGCTTCTGTTGATATTAAATTATTATTATCATTTATTAGGGGAATAAATGATAATAAATTAATCTCTAACCCTATTCATGCTCTTAATCATGAATTAGAAGAAATTGTAATTATTGTACCTAATATTAAAATTAAATAAAATAAAATTTTAGATGAATTCTTAAAAATTAAAAAGAAAAGGATTATAACCTTTATAAATGGGGTATGAGCCCAAGAGCTTAGTTAGCTTATCTTTTTTTTAATAAAAAATATATTTTAGTGTATGATGCACAAAAGTTTTTGATACTTTTAGAAATAGTTTAATTCTATTAAATATAATGAATGTAATAATAATTACATAATTTACCCTATCAAGGTAGCCCTTTTATCAGGCAATTCATTTTAGAAATATTTTTTCTTTTTAGAAATATTTTTTCTTTTTTGTTTATATATAAAATTAATTGAATTAATATTTTTATTTATATTTTAATTATTTTTTATTTAAATAATAAAATTAAATTATAATAATATTTGTAAATATATTATTTATGGTGAATAAATATATATATATATATATAAATAATAATAAATAAATTTTTTATTATTTTTATTTATAAAAATAATATATATTATAATAAATTAATATAATTTTAAATTAAATAAAGTTAAATTTATATTTAAAATCGTTTTAAACTATTATTTAAAATTAAATTTTATAATCTATATAAATATTATATATTTATGTATATAAATAGTATAGAAATTATATTATATATAAAAACATAGTTAAAACTTTAGGGTTGGACTACTTTTCCATTTCATCGGATGGTTCTCTTAATCCTGAATATTGAATAAAAACCTCCTAAGTTGATTTTGTGGTGTTAGAAACACTTGATTAGTGCAACATTGGTATAGTGTAACCCCACATTCCTACCTCACCCAAGCTAGCCCAACAGTTTAATTCTAAAGAAACATCTTACTCAGAATTCTAGTACATACTTACTTTCAGTGAGGACGAAACTTTTTTGGTGTAGTTGCTGCTCTTACCACTAATACTTACCACTATTAA